TTATATATAATTATATATAATTATATATAATATATATATAATTATATAATATATATAATTATATAATATATATATATATATATAATATATATATATAATATATATATATTATATATTAATTCAATAAGTAGTTTAATTTAAAATATAACATTTGGGTTGTTAAGATTAGTTATTGAGAATTTTTAGTTTAAATAGAATAATTCACTTACAATGAATAGGTTTAAAATTCTATATTAAAAATATTTTTTATTTTTTCTGTAATTAGAGGTGTTATTAGTTATATAAATATTGATCCTATGAAAAGTAGATTTTTTTTAATTTTTTCTTTATTATTTAGAATACCTTTAATAACTATAAGAATACATATCTGATTTTCTTATTTTGTATGTTTATTATTTTTAAGAGGTATTTTTGTTATTTTGGTTTATTTTTCTAGTTTATCAAAAATTAATATTACTAAAAGACATTTAAGATTTTTATTGTTATTTTTAAGTTTAATTTTTTTATTGCCTAATTTTTTATATAATAGTAATAATTTAAATTTAAGAGGTTTTTATTATAGTATTTATTGATTTATCTTTTGTTATATTTTATTTATTTTATTATTTTTTATAAATTTTAGGAGTTATTTTTTAAATTTTTCTGGTGCTTTACGTAAATTATAAAATTATTTTTTTATTTATTAGATTATTTATATTTTTATTTAAGTGACAACGTTTAATTTTTATTTTAATTTCTTTAGAATTTTTAATGTTAAGATTATTTTTAAAATTTTCATTATTAATTTCAGAGATAATATTTTTTTATTTTATATGTTTTTCTGTTGTATCTAGAATTTTAGGTATGATTATTATAGTAGGAAATATAAAATCTTTTGGTAGTGATCAATGTATTTTTTAAACAGATATAAGTTAAGTTTAAACTATTGATCTTCAAAATCAAAAATATAATTCTGTATTGAGATAATAGTATAATATAGTATTTTTCTTTTTCGAAGAAAAGGTTAATTTATCTTAATTGAAGTTTTCTTTTAGAGATTTAAAATTTGATCATGGTTTAGAATGATTTAAAATGGTATTATCTAAGTTTGATTTACGGAGTAGGCAATAAAAATTTACCTCGGCAATTTATCGCTTGTATAACACTTGTTCCAGAATAATCGGCTAGACTTGTTGAAGCTTGTACTTTAATTGATGTTAATTATAAATAGTTAGTTTAACTTAAAAAATTTTAGGTAGAATTAGAATTTTTTATAATGAATTTTTATAATTTTAAATTTTGATGAACGAATTAGATTAGTACCTAATTAGACAAAAATTAAAAGAGCAGGAGTAAAGTAGTATTTAAACTGAAAGGATATTGGCAGGCTTCCTAAATTATCTTTGGAGGTTGAGTAATAACTGAGAACCCTCATTAACTACTTAATTTTTAGACTCATGTATGATCGTTTATTTTATCCTTTTGGGTTATAATTAAAAATTTTTAATTTAATAAAATAGATATATACCTGGTTTATAATAAAAGTAATATTTGACCTACAATATTTTATAATGTGAATAATTAATTTAGTAATTAATTTGAAAATGTAAAAGACAGTAAAAAATTTTTTATATATTTTTGAAGAGTATCTAGGAGCGGTACAAATCATCCATCAATTGCCCAAAGGGGAGTAAGTTGTAGTAAAGTAGATTTAGGGGAACCTTAATCTAGTAAATAAACTATATATAAAAGTGTTTTGAAAACACTTTTTGAGTATTCTACTCATAGTTTTTAAGAGTTAGTTTAAGTAAAGAATTGTTGACTGTTAATCAAAAGGTATATCTCTTAAAAGAGTTTAGTTTAAATAAAAATGTTAGATTGTAAATCTAAAGTTATTAACTCTTGTTGATTTTAAGTCTTTTTATAATTATTTTAATAATAATTTTTATTGTCCAAAGTATTGCTTTTATTACTTTATATGAACGTCATTTATTGAGTAGTAGCCAAAATCGTTTAGGTCCTACTAAGGTTACTTTTATAGGATTGGCTCAAGCTTTATTAGATGGTGTTAAATTATTAAAAAAAGAACAAATATTACCTTTAAATTCATCAGAAATCTCTTTTATATTAGTTCCTGGTGTTTCATTTATTGTTATATATTTAGAATGATTTACTATTCCTTATTTTTTTGATTTTTTAAGTTTTGAATTTGCTGTTTTATTTTTTTTATGTTTAATTGGCTTTTCAGTTTATACTACTTTAATTAGTGGAATTGTAAGTAAATCTAAATATGGAATAATTGGTGCAATTCGTGCAAGAAGACAAAGAATTTCATATGAAATCGCTTTTTCTTTATATATTTTATCAATTATTATTCACAACAATGTATTTAATTTTACACCAAGATTTAATTTAAGCTTAGTAATAATTTATATTCCTTTTCTTATTATAGTAATTGCTGAATTAAATCGTGCTCCTTTTGATTTTTCAGAAGGTGAAAGTGAATTAGTAAGTGGTTTTAATGTTGAATTTGCTAGTGTAGCATTTGTACTTTTATTTTTAAGAGAATACGGTAGTTTAATTTTTTTCAGAGTTTTAACTTCGGTGTTATTTTTTAATTTTTCTATTATATTTAGATTTATAATATTTTCTTTATTAATTTTTATCCGTAGTTCTTATCCTCGTTATCGTTATGATTTTATAATAAGTTTATTTTGATTTAAGTTATTGCCTATTTCTTTAATTTTTTTAGGTTATTATGCAGTTTTATTTTATTAAAATTAATCAAGTTTATTTTTTAGATATTTTTATATTTGTATTTATCTTACAGTATTTATTTTATTTTAAAGAAGGTATATTAAATACTTTAGTTAAAAAATTTTTAAATAGTTTAGTTGGTGTATTTAGTTATTCTAATACATTACCTTTAAGTTCAGTAATTTCAGTTTTTACATTTATTATTTTATTAACTTGTTGTTTTGGTGGTTATTTTACTTATTCATTTTGTCCTTGCGGTATAGTTGAATTTACATTTGTTTATGCTGCTGTAGCATGAATGAGTACATTATTGACTTTTATTTCAAGAGAAAAATTTTCTATTTATATAAGAAAAGATGGTGATAGGTTTTTAAAAACTTTTAGTATATTATTAGTTGAAATTGTTAGTGAGTTTTCTCGTCCTTTAGCATTAACAGTACGTCTAACAGTTAATATTATAGTAGGTCATTTAATTAGTATAATAATTTATCAAGGTTTAGAATTAACTTTAGGTGAAAAATATATTTGAATTTCTATTTTTGCAATTATAATAGAGTGTTTTGTATTTTTTATTCAAAGTTATATTTTTTCACGTTTAATTTATTTATATCTTAATGAATAATAAGAGATGTTAACTTAAATATAAAGTGCCAAACTTTTAATTTGGAAATGGATTTCCACATCTTAGTTGATATAGCATAAGAAGTGCATTTGTTTTAAGCGCAAAAGATATAAGTCAACTAACGAGTTTGTAAACAAGTCTTCTAAATTTGTTCTAGGTTAACTCCTGCTCGTTTTTGATTATAATTTTAATTATTATAACATTATTTTTAACAATATTGGGTTTATTAGTTAATAATTTAATTATCTGATGAAGAATTTTTTTAATTATAACTATTTTATTCACACTTTTGAATAAAAGTAATAAAAGTTATAGTAGAGTTTTTAATTATTTTGTGATTCAAGAAAGTTTAGGGTTAATATTTTTAATTTTTTCTAGAGGTATATTACAATTTTTTATTGTTTTAATAAAAATTGGTGTTGCACCACTTCATTTTTGAATTTTTAGTGTTACTAATAATATTATTAATTATAGGTTAATATGATTTTTAACTTTTCAAAAATTACCTTTTTTAGTAATTTTATTACAAATATTTTGATTAAAGTCTTATATATTATTAATATTAGGTTTATTAATATGTTATATACAAATATTTTTAATAAAAAATTATAAAAATCTATTAGTAATTTCTTCTACTGAATCATTTAATTGAATTATTTTAGGATTATTTTTTTCATTTTTAAATTCTTTTTATTTATTTATTTATTATTTTATTTTAATAGTAATATTAATTAATAAATTTAATAAATTTAGTATTAATTTTGTTAATTGAGAAACCACTTTAGTATTTTTAAATATACCTTTTACAGTATCTTTTTTTGTTAAAATTTTTTCATTAAGTGAAATTTTAAAGTTTGATAGTATATTCTTATTATTTCTTTTATTTTTAATGTTTTTATCAGTTTTAGCATTTAGCTTTTGATTAATTAATTTAAGTATAAAAAATAATATTAGTAATCAGACTAACAATAAGTTTTTATATTTTATAATTGTACCACTAATAGTAATTTCTATTATTTAAACTTTTCTAGTAAAATAATATTATATTATCTTGATAAGGTAAAGTTCCAATAATGGGAGAAGTAAGATGATAAATAGATATTACTATGTTTGGTTACGGTCCAAAAAGAATTACATCTTTGTAATTTAGTTTAGATAGAATATTTGTTTTTGGTGCAAAAGGGTATAGTTACAATTTTACTCTTTTAGTTTATTATTAAAACACAACTCTGAAGAAGTTGAGAAAGATAGGAGTGATTAAAAATAATAATAATTTAATTAATTTTGTAAATTCATTAGTAGTATCATTACCATCTAGAAAAACTTTAACTTTAAGTTGAAATTTTGGTAGTATATTAGGAATGATTTTAATTTTTCAAATTTTAACTGGTACATTTTTAGCTTTTTATTATACTGCAGATAGTTTAATAGCTTTTTCTACAGTTCAATATATTATATATGAAGTTAATTTTGGTTGAATTTTTCGTATTTTTCATTTTAATGGTGCTAGTTTATTTTTTGTATTTTTATATTTACATATTTTTAAAGGTTTATTTATAATAAGTTATCGTTTAAAAAAAGTATGAATGTCTGGTTTAACATTGTATTTATTAATTATAATAGAAGCTTTTATAGGTTATGTTTTAGTATGAGCACAAATAAGTTTTTGAGCTGCCGTAGTAATTACTAGTCTATTAAGTGTTATCCCTATTTGAGGTCCTACTATTGTAACTTGAATTTGAAGGGGTTTTGGTGTTACTGGAGCTACTTTAAAGTTTTTCTTTGTTTTACATTTTTTAATTCCTTGAGGTCTATTAGTTTTAGTTTTAGTTCATTTAATTTTTTTACATAGAACTGGTGGTACTTCTATATTATATTGTCATGGGGATTATGATAAAATTAGTTTTGCTCCTGAATATTGAGGTAAAGATGCTTATAATGTAGTTGTATGATTATTATTCTTTGTATTTTCATTAGTTTATCCTTTTAATTTAGGTGACGCTGAAATATTTATTGAAGCCGATCCTATAATAAGACCTGTACATATTGTACCTGAGTGATATTTCTTATTTGCTTATGCTATTTTACGTGCTATTCCTAATAAAATTTTAGGTGTTATCGCTTTATTAATAAGAATTGTAGTATTTTATTTTTTTGCTTTAGTTAATAATTATACTTCTTGTCTTGTAAAATTAAATAAGTATTTAGTTTTTACTTTTATTATTTCATCAGTAATTTTAAGATGATTAGGTCAATGTATAGTTGAGGAACCATTTACATTTTTAAGGCCTTTATTTTCTATTATTTATTTTGGTTTAGCCTTAATTTTATTAATAATTTTTATATTTAGAAAATTATTATTTAAATAATATAACATATATAGTATTAGTAAATATATTAGATTTAGATTCTAAAGATATAAAAATATGTTATTTATCATAATTTTCATATTTTAAGTTTATCTAGATATGCTTATTTTATATTTTTTGCTTCACTAAGACTAACTAGATCATTAGTAATATTTTTTAAATATGGTTTAGTATGAATATTTTTATTTTCATTATTTACTGTATTATTTATTTCATTTGCTTGAGGTAAAGATATTTCAATAGAGGGATTAAGAGGTTATCATAATTTCTTTGTTATAGATGGTTTTAAATTAGGTACAGTTTTATTTATTTTTAGTGAATTTATATTCTTTTTTAGAATTTTTTGAACATTTTTTGATGCTGCGTTAGTACCAGCTTCTGAATTAGGTGAAACATGATCTCCTATAGGAATACATTTAGTAAATCCTTTTGGTGTTCCTTTATTAAATACTATTATTTTATTAAGAAGGGGTGTAACAGTTACTTGAGCTCATCATAGTTTATTAAGAAATAAAAGATGTACAAATAGTTTAGCCTTAACATGTTTATTAGCTGCTTATTTTACAGGAATTCAGTTAATAGAATATACAGAAGCTAGTTTTTCTATGTCTGATGGTATTTTTGGTAGAATTTTTTATTTATCAACAGGTTTCCATGGGATTCATGTTTTATGTGGTGGTTTATTTTTAGCATTTAATTTTTTTCGTTTATTAAAATCTCATTTTAATTATAATCATCATTTAGGTTTAGAATTTGGTATTTTATATTGACATTTTGTTGATGTAGTATGATTATTTTTATTTGTTTTTGTTTATTGATGATCATATTAATATAAAAAGTTACTTTAGTTTAATAAAGAATTTATAACTTGTAATTATAAGGTAAAGGTAACTTTGTTAGAATTTTTTTTTATTACTTTAATATGAATACTTAAACCTGTTTATTTTTTATTTTTTATTATATTATTTAGTATTATAATATTTAATAATTGTTCTTGAACTGGTTTATTTATAGTAGTAGATTCATATACATTTATTTTATTAGTAATTATAAGAATTTTTATTTTAGGTATAGTAGTAATTTCAGAAAAGAATAATAACTTATTAATTTTATCAGAAATTTTAATTGTAATTTGTATTTTATTTTTTATTCCAAGTAATATAATAATATTATATATATTTTTTGAACTATCAATATTTCCAATTTTAGTAATAATTCTTGGTTATGGTTCTCAAATTGAAAAAATTAATTCGTCTTATTATTTAATATTTTATGCTGCCTTTTGTTCTTTTCCTTTTTTATTTGTATATTTTAAAAGAGATTTTAATCTAGTATTTGCTTATTTTAATTTTTTTATTTCATGGGAAATGTTTTTTATTTTAAGATTAAGATTTATAATAAAATTTCCTATTTATTTTTTACATTTATGATTACCAAAAGCCCATGTAGAAGCTCCTACAACGGCTAGAATATTATTGGCTGGATTATTATTAAAATTAGGAACTGCTGGATTTTTACGTATTCTTAGAAGTATAAATTTTATTCATAATAATGTTTGAATTATTATTTCATTTTTAGGTATGATTTTAGGATCTTTTTGTTGTGTTTTTCAAAGTGATTCTAAATCTTTAGCAGCTTATTCTTCTGTTACACATATAAGATTTTTATTATTATCTTTAATTTTTATTTCTATAAGAAGTAAAATTAGTAGTTTAATATTAATATTAGCTCATGGATATACTTCTACTTTAATATTTTATTTAATTGGGGAATTTTATCATACTTCTTCAAGACGAATAATCTATTTTATAAATAGTTTTTTTAGTTCTAGTATGATTATAGGAATTTTATTTGCTGTAGTATTTTTATCAAATAGGGGTGTACCACCTTCATTATCTTTTTTATCTGAATTTATAGTAATTTCTAATAGAATAATAATTATGAAATCTATATTTATTATAATTTTTATTTATTTTGTAGTTTCATTTTATTATTCTTTATTTCTAATTATAAGTTCACTTATAGGTAAAAATTTTATTAATATAAATAATTGAAATGTCGGATTTTCATCACCTTTAGTTTTAATGATATATAATATTTTCTGATTAAGATTATTTTATTAATTTTAATATATAAAGGGGTCCTTTATATGTTAATTTTTGATTAAAAATTTAAGAGTAAAATTTATTTGAAAAAAAAATCTCTTAAATTAATATATATAAAAAATATCAAGGAGGTTTATCAGTTTGATTAGAAAGATCTAATCATAAAGATATTGGAACTTTATATTTTATTTTTGGTTTATGATCAGGTATAGTTGGCACTAGTTTATCTTTAATTATTCGTTTAGAATTAGCTAAACCTGGTGTTTTTTTAGGTAATGGACAGTTATATAATTCAGTAATTACTGCTCATGCTATTTTAATAATTTTTTTTATGGTTATACCTAGAATAATTGGTGGTTTTGGTAATTGAATATTACCTTTAATATTAGGGGCACCTGATATAAGTTTTCCACGTTTAAATAATTTAAGATTTTGATTGTTACCTACAGCTATATTTTTAATTTTAGATGCTTGTTTTGTTGATATAGGTTGTGGAACTAGGTGAACAGTTTATCCACCTTTAAGTACTTTAGGTCATCCAGGGAGAAGAGTTGATTTAGCAATTTTTAGTTTACATTGTGCTGGTTTAAGGTCAATTTTAGGTGGTATTAATTTTATGTGTACAACAAAAAATTTACGTAGAAGATCTATTTCATTAGAACATATAAGATTATTTGTATGAACAGTTTTTGTTACGGTATTTTTATTAGTATTATCATTACCAGTATTAGCAGGTGCAATTACTATATTATTAACTGATCGTAATTTAAACACCTCATTCTTTGATCCTAGAACAGGTGGTAACCCTTTAATTTATCAACATTTATTTTGATTTTTTGGTCACCCTGAAGTTTATATTTTAATTTTACCTGCATTTGGTATTATTAGACAATCAACTTTATATTTAACTGGTAAAAAGGAGGTATTTGGTTCTTTAGGTATAGTTTATGCAATTTTGAGAATTGGTTTAGTAGGTTGTGTAGTTTGAGCTCATCATATATATACAGTTGGTATAGATTTAGATTCACGTGCTTATTTTACGGCTGCTACTATAGTTATTGCTGTTCCTACAGGTGTAAAAGTTTTTAGATGATTAGCTACTTTATTTGGTATAAAAATAGTATTTCAACCAGTTTTATTATGAGTATTAGGTTTTATTTTTTTATTTACTTTAGGTGGTTTAACAGGTGTAATTTTATCTAATTCTAGTTTAGATATTATTTTACATGATACTTATTATGTAGTTAGTCATTTTCATTATGTATTAAGATTAGGTGCTGTATTTGGTATTTTTACTGGTGTAAGTTTATGATGAAGATTTATTACAGGATTTGTTTATGATAAATTAATGATGTCAGTTGTATTTGTTTTAATATTTATTGGTGTTAATTTAACATTTTTTCCTTTACATTTTGCAGGTTTACATGGTTTCCCTCGTAAATATTTAGATTATCCTGATATTTATTCTATTTGAAATATTATAGCTTCTTATGGTTCAATTATTAGAACATTTGGTCTATTTATATTTATTTATGTAATATTAGAATCTTTCTTTAGGTATCGTTTAGTTTTAAATGATTATTTCCCTAATAGAAGACCAGAGAGAATATTAAGTGGTTATGTATTTGGTCATAGATATCAATCTGAAATTTATTTCAGTAGTACATCTTTAAAAGATTAATAAAAAAAAATCTTAGTATAAAATTAGTATATTTAATTGCAAATTAAAAGGTTTAAGGTTTTTAATAAGATAGGATAATTAAGTCTATAAGGTTCATACCCTTGAGGTGGTTTTCTCTTATTAATAATTAATTTTTAATTTTTATAAAATAAAATATAAAAAATTAAAAATATAAATTTTTTTTTTTTTAAAAAAAATAGGTAAAATTCAATAGTTATTAAGTAAAATTACGAATAAGGTAAAAACAGTGTCTAGCAATATGCTGTAAGACCCCCCCCTTACAGAGCACTTTTTTAATATAATATTTTAGTGTGATTTTAATTGTTAATAAAGTTTTAGTATAATAAAGTATAGTTTATTGTCAATAAACAGGTAAAAACTTTAGATTCTTTAGTATATATAGTATGTTTGACTTCCAATCAAAGGGATTTAAGGATTAATAAATAATTTTTTTCAAGGATTTAATTTAACTTTTTCAAATAGTTTATTTGCAAGTTATATAGATTGATTTCATAATTTTAATTGTAGATTATTATTTGGTGTTTTAGTATTTGTTGTTTTATTATTTTGATATCTAATAGTAAGTAATTTTTATTTTAAAAGAAAAAAAATTGAATATCAGTTTAGTGAGTTATTGTGTAGAGTATTTCCTACTTTAATTTTATTAATACAAATAGTTCCTTCTTTAAGTTTATTATATTATTATGGTTTAATAAATTTAGATAGTAATCTTACAATTAAGGTAACAGGACATCAATGATATTGAAGTTATGAATTTAGAGATATTCCTGGTTTAGAATTTGATTCTTATATAAAATCTTTAGATCAATTAGAATTAGGTGAACCTCATTTATTAGAAGTAGATAATCGTTGTGTTGTTCCTTGTGATACTAATATTCGTTTTTGTATTACCTCAGCAGATGTAATCCATGCTTGAGCTTTATCAACATTAGCAATTAAATTAGATGCTATAAGTGGTGTTTTAAGAACATTAAATTATAGTTTCCCTATAGTTGGTGTATTTTATGGACAATGTTCAGAAATTTGTGGTGCTAATCATAGATTTATACCTATCGTTTTAGAAGTTACACTTTTAGATAATTTTAAAAGGTGATGTTTTGGTAATATTGAATAATTAAGCTTCTTAGTTTATAATTAAAATTTTTATTTGTGGAGTAAAAGAATATCGGAGCTTTAAATTTAATTTGTTTAAATATTGGTATTGCATATTATTAAAGGAAAATTTCATTATTAATGAATAATAGAAACAAAAAGTAGAAGGATAAATAATTTTATTGTTTCATAATAAAAATTATTATTCTTAGAGTTGAAATGTCGATTTTTGTGATAACTGTATTAATTTTTTTATTAGAAAATTATAAATTTAATTAAATTACTATAGGAAAAATATAATTTGAAGTGTTTAAATTTTAAGTTTTACAACTTTTTCTTAGTATATTAAATTATTAATTTTTATATTTAATAAAATTTTATTAAATAAATAATCTTTAAATTAGTAAGTTTATAAATAATATAAATTAATAAAATATAAATAAAGAACTTGGAGTCTAGATCAAATGTTTTTTAAAGACTTAGGCTTTTAAATAAAGCTGGCTTCTGCCCTATGATTTTTAAATGGCAGTCTTAGCGTGAGGACATTAAGGTAGCAAAATAATTTGTGCTTTTATTGAGTTCCAGTATGAATGAAGTTATTGGTTAGTTCTATTTAATTTTTATTACTGAATTTAATATTTATTTAAGAAAAAATAAATATATTTATACAAAGATAAGTCTTCGGAAATTCTATTATTAATAATTCATGTGTTTTATTAATAAATTTTCTAGGGCAGAATATTATATAATTTTATTTTACTATTAATAATATAAAGAATTACTCCGGAGTTAACAGAAAATCATACCTAATCTAGTACTTATAGTAAGGTAAGTTTTACATCGATGTTGTATTTAGGTAATCTAAAAGAGGAGAAGATTTAGGAATTTCAGACTGTTCTTCTGTTAAGTAACCTAACGTGATATTAGTTTAATTCATTGTGAGATAGAATTGTTTATCTTGATAAATATTTAATATTAAGATATTTAGTACGAAAGGAACATTATAAAAGTTTTAAACTTTATAAAGATATTATCTTTAATTATAATTTTAATAATAGTTTTATGTTTTACTTTAATTCTATTAATAGTTTTTTATTTATTAAATTTTTTACTTAGAATTAAAGATATAAGTAAAAATAAATTAAGCTCTTTTGAGAGAGGTTTTGTTAGAGTTGGTAAAATTCAAAATTCTTTTAGTATTCATTTCTTTATTATAATATTAATATTTGTAATTTTTGATTTAGAAATTGTTATATTTTTAGGAATTTTAGTCTCTGATATATCATCTTTTATTAGATTTATTTTAATATTTATATTTATTTTAGGTGGTTTTTATATAGAGTGATGATACGGTAAATTAGTTTGAGTAATTTAAAAATGATTAATATTTCTATTTTTTTGATTAGTATAATTTTTTTTATAGGTATAATTATAACTTGATTATTACCTATTATAAAGATTAGTATTATATTATTAGAATGAGACTTTTTAAGTTTAAAATTCAATTTTTATTTTAATAGAATTTTATTTTCTTTTATTTTATTTTTGGTTACATTTAGTGTATTGGTTTTTAGAACATATTATTTAAATGGTGAATTAAATTTTAATTATTATTATTTTGTATTATTAATTTTTGTTTGTAGAATATTTATATTAAATTTTAGAAATAGAATTTTTACTATGTTATTAAGTTGAGATTTATTAGGTATTTCTAGATTTTTTTTAGTACTATTTTATAATAATTGAGACAGATGTAGTGGTGCAATAAATACAGCTTTAACTAATCGTTTAGGTGATTATTTCATATTTGTATTTTTTAGTGGTTCAATTTTTAGTGGTTATTATTTTTTAAGGTTTAGTATATTTAGTTCTTATTTAGTAATTTTATTATTATTAACAGCTTTTACAAAGAGGGCTCAATTTCCTTTTAGAAGATGATTACCTAAAGCTATAAGAGCACCTACACCTGTAAGATCTTTAGTACATAGAAGAACATTAGTAACAGCAGGATTAATTTTATTAATAAATTTTAATAATTTAATTTTACAAAAAAATTTAATTAGAATTATTTTAATTATTGGTTTATTTACTATATTTTTTTCTAGAATCACAGCTTTAGTTGAAGAAGATTTAAAAAAAGTTGTTGCTTTAAGTACTTTATCACAGATAGGTTTTTCAATAGTAACATTAGGTTTAGGATTAAGATTTATCTCTTTTATTCATTTAATTAGACATGCTTTATTTAAAAGTTGTCTTTTTATACAAGTAGGTTATATTATTCATTGTTCTTTTGGTCAACAAGATGGTCGTAATTATAGAAATAATGGTAATTTACCTAATTTTATTCAATTACAATTATTAGTAACATTATTTTGTCTTTGTGGTTTAATTTTTTCTAGAGGTGCCGTAAGTAAAGATTTTATTTTAGAATTTTTTTTTAGTAATAGTTATATAATATTTTTTTGTTTAATATTTTTTATTTCAGTTTTTTTAACTTTTGGTTACAGTTATCGTCTTTGAAAGAGATTTTTTTTAAGTTTTAATAAACTAGTTAATCACTATAGAAGAAGTATTTTTATAAATTTTTTAAGTTTAATTTTAGTAATATTATCAATTTCATTTTTATGATGACTAAATTTTAATATATTAAATGTACCTAGTTTGTTTTTATATGTAGATTTTTATGGTCCTTTATTTTTTCTTTTTATAATAATTTTTGTTTCATTTTTATCAATTAAATTATTATTTAAAGAATTAACTTATAAATTTTTAGTAGATTATTTAGCAAAAAATAGTATTCTTAAGATTAAAAATTTTAAATTTATAGATATATTTTTAAATAACATAAATTCTAAAGGTTTTAGATTTTTTATATACACTAGTTTATTAAATAATAATTATATAAAAAGACTAAATTACAATAGTGTAGTAATTTTAGTATTTTTCATTTTTTTAATAATTTAAAAGGGGTTTTATTTTAATTTAAAATATATGTTTTGCATACATAAGATTTATAACTCTAGAAATTATTTTTTTTTAATTTTTTTTTTAAAAAAAAAATAGGTAAAATTCAATAGTTATTAAGTAAAATTACGAATAAGGTAAAAACAGTGTCTAGCAATATGCTGTAAGACCCCCCCCTTACAGAGCACTTTTTTAATATAATATTTTAGTGTGATTTTAATTATTGTTTAATATTTATTTTTTTTTATAAATTTTATTAAAAAATTTTTTTTTATAAATTTATTTGAAATTATGTATTTTAGCTCCTATTTTTATTGATGTTTAATAATTAAATTTACACTTAATATTAATACTATTTTATGTAAAAAAAATAGTACATCAATATATATATATATATTATATTATATATAATTATATATAATTATATATAATATATTTTATTAAAAATAAGAGAAAGAATTTCTCTTATTATTATACTTATATGTGCCTTGGCACATATGAGTATAAATATATATAGTACCTGTTTACAGGTACTTAATATTATATATAATTATATATAATTATATATAATATATTTTATTAAAAATAAGAGAAAGAATTTCTCTTATTATTATACTTATATGTGCCTTGGCACATATGAGTATAAATATATATATAGTGTTACAAACACTATATATATATATATATATATATATAATATATAAATATTATAATTTATTCTAATACTATCGTACTATTTTATCCTCCCCCCTAGAGGGGGGGGAGGATATGTGTAGTACACGATTAGAATATAATCTATAATATTATATATTATATATATATATATATATATCATATTGTGTTAGGTATTATATAAAAATAATAAATATTATATATAATTATATATAATTA